GATCAACCAAAGATTTTTTATTTCTTATTCCGCCGATCTAATTCGATGAATTATTGTTCCGCAAGAAGTGGAGGCGTGGACGTGTCAATACTTGATTTTTATAAACTATAGCATAGGTTTTAGAAAAGACTGTAACTTTTTTTCTTAAAATCTAAGTCTAGCCCAAATCAAATCGGCAGTAATAGGGATGAAGCAAAAACCTCAATTATTAATTTAATCATTGGTAATGATTGATTCTCACCATTTATTTCAAAATTTTTTGAAATAAATGGTGAGAATCAATTCCAGAATGGAATTAAGAACTAAGATCGGAAATCTCGATATACAAAGATTCCTAAGAGGCATCCCATTTTTACTACTAGAATAAAAGATTATATAAAAGACTAACATATCAAAATCTCCTAAACTAAACAATTTTCAATTTTAAGTAGCGTCTCGTGATTCTGTTGGGTATTAAATTAGATTGGATACAATGATGGGAAAAAAATTTAGGGCTTGTAGAAAGGCACGAAGATATTTTGTATTTAAACTCACGAAAGGCTATGAGTGCTCAGACATAGAATCAGAATAGTTGGTCGACTCTTATTCTTATAGTATAGAGTAAAGGTCAAAATTGAAAAAAAAAAAAGAATATATGTATGTAGTAATAGTGGCAGTGGGTTCTACCAATTCTTTCATAGAAAGAAAAGACAGTAAGCTTAGATCAAATAGAAAATAGAGGTATCTGATATATAGTTGTGTATAGAAAAGGCGCGTGTATCATCTTGTACTTAATACTTCCTTATTCTACCGGAAATCTTAAAATATTGAAACTTGTTGCAAATGTATTCATTGAATTGATTTGGTTCATCAATAGTCTTAAGTCAGAATCCTATTTTGACTCTGTGCCATTGATTCCACTATGATTATTAAATAATAATCGAATAATTCTTTCATAGAAATAAGGGACATAATTCACATGGATATAGTAAGTCTTGCTTGGGCTGCTTTAATGGTCGTCTTTACATTTTCTCTTTCACTTGTAGTATGGGGAAGGAGTGGACTCTAGTGCTGTGGACACTACAAATACTAAATTGAGTAATCGATTGCTCAATCGAACTGTATAAATTCTTTATTAATCGTTTTGCGAAGCCTTGCCTTAAAAAAAAGTATTCAAAATTGTACTGGAATAGAGTAATAAATCATTATCATAATTGTATTTTGCAACTCAAATCTACGTATAATAGAAGATTCTTTCCAACCGAATTTTGACTAATTTGACTAAATAGTCTATATTTTTTCTTTTAGAAAAAAAAATTCTGTTATTATGACACTATATATTTTCTTTCCACTGTAAGCGAAACGATTAGTGATTGTCCAAAGAGGTCCTACACATAATAATTAGATCTTTCTTCCGTTAGGCTATTTACATATCACACATTTCACATTTGTTTTAAACTTCTAGAAATTATACTTTTTTGACTCATCTCATGTTTTGTTTAAACATGAAAAACGGACAGGTTTACTCTAACCCCTTTTCCAAATCCGAAGAAGTTATCATATAACTACGCGGATCATCCATTAATTGTTCAATCAATGACTTCTTGAGATGAAAAAAAAGAAATAGAATTAAAGTTTTATCTTATCTATATGTACATCTACTATATACATATTGTAATTTTATCTATATGAAGCCTATATTAATATTAGTATACAATACTAGCTAGTGTGGTAGAAAGAACTATAATATATAGTTCTTTCTACCACACTAGCTTAGATACTTAATAAGCTACTTCTGTTCTGATTCCAGCTCAGCGCAATCATTTCATTTAAGACTTAGAGTTTGAATTCTTTTCTTTCATTTCTTGAATCATTGAATTGAATTGAACTGCTAAGAACTGATAATTCAAGTTTCATTCAAATTAATCATTTTGGCTAACTGTTTTTACATAGATGATAAGTAAAAAAGCAGTAGGAATTAGAATGAACAGTGCAGTAGCAATAAGTGCGAGAATATTGACTTCCATAATCTAATCTTTTTTTTTTTTTCGCAATAACTTAACTCGGGATCTAATCCCATAGAGATGATAAATTTGATTCCTGTAAATTCAATGGGATGAATTGTATCTTGATGATACTGAATCAGATCAATATTATGAATAAAAATTTCTGATCTATCAAATAAATTTCTCGTTGAGAATTGAATAGTATAACATAGGGAGATCTTTTATCCATACAAAAAACGATTTTTGATTAGATCATAAATACCTATATCATTAGGTTTTCATCCTTTTTCCACTTGTTCTTTTCTATAACCTAGCATCTTATCTTCCTTATACAATTCTTCTACTTATACATATACATAGTATTTTGTATATAGAATTATAAGGTATTATATAACCGATATTCTCTAGGACATACAGAGAGACGAATAGTATAAGTATAAGTGAGATCTAAAAAAGGTAAGGTTAAGTCTAAAAAATCGACTATTCAAGCTTTACCTTTACTAAGAATAAGAAAAGAAAGGAGCCCTACTTGGTTTTGTTGGTCTTTTATTTTATGTTATTTTATTAGTATACTCTTTGTTTTGTTGGATTGGAGTTGGAACGTATACATCAAAAATTCAATATAAAATTGGAATGAGAATGAAATAAATTGTTTCAAATCAGTAGTCATAATTGAGGCTAAAAAAAATTTATATTTAGAAAAGATGTGCTTTAACCTAAAAAGTACTTTGCCGGAGAATTAAATTCTATGAAGATTAAGTTCATTGTATATCATATAATAAACAAAGCTATTTTGTGTCTGTACCCCCCCAAAAATCTGAGCACTCTATTCCATTTCATTGATCAAGAGCAAAATGATTGAAAAAAAAAGAGTATTTGTATCTCTTAAACTTTAAATACTGAATATAGAAATAGTACCAATTGTACTAAATCTACATATATTTTTCCTTATCAATTAGTACTGGGGAAGAAAAGGAACTTCCCATATTTATCTGATGAGACATGCGAAACAAAAGAAATAATCTCCACGGTGCGAATTTGTTTGATTCCATTTTGCTCTTCGTCTTCCCTTTCGCAAAAATAGAGAAATGAATTTCTCAATTCATGAGATCCTAGTTCGGGACTGACGGGGCTCGAACCCGCAGCTTCCGCCTTGACAGGGCGGTGCTCTGACCAATTGAACTACAATCCCGGCGAGGTGTATAGCATACATATACTTAGGATTTCATAAGAATATTCTACTCGTCATGTTGGAACGTAACAGATATGCGAATGCTATATTGATATTATATCCACATAAACACGGTCTTTAGTGAGAGTGAGACAGATTATTAGTAACTAGTGATTTTTGATTTTATTGTTAAATAAAAATAATCAATCTTTAAATGAGATGAAAAAAAAAGATAGAGAAAAATTTTTCTTTATTTCTCTACGAATCAGGCATTACCCTTTCTTTTCTATAGGATAAATTAATTATATCTTACTCATGGGGCGGTGAATTCTTGGGCCGAGCTGGATTTGAACCAGCGTAGACAGTCGTCAACGAATTTACAGTCCGTCCCCATTAACCGCTCGGGCATCGACCCAGGAAGAATTCTTTATATGCTTATTGATAATCCATGATCAACTTCCTTTCGTAGTACCCTACCCCCAGGGGAAGTCGAATCCCCGCTGCCTCCTTGAAAGAGAGATGTCCTGAACCACTAGACGATGGGGGCATATTCGCCCGACCGTCATCATACTATAATGATATTATGAATAGTTTTTTGTAATTGTCAATATAATCTAATGGTATGGCTAGATTCGAACAGTCTTTTTATATTCGGATTCTATAGGATTTGAATTTGAATTGAACGCTTTTTTTTTCCTCAATTTTAACTCATTGCTTCGTTTCTTGTTCAGATAAAATATGCCTATCACTATCTCACATTAATTCAGAAAATTCAAAAACGAGAAAAATTTTACCTCTTTTCTAGTTAAATCGAATTTATTTTTCCATTATGAGTCTACTGCATATATACATATGTGCAGTAGACTCATAATGGAAAATGGCTAAGTCATGAATTGAGCAGGCCCTTTTAACTCAGTGGTAGAGTAACGCCATGGTAAGGCGTAAGTCATCGGTTCAAATCCGATAAAGGGCTTTTTTCATGAAACTCGAGTCTTTGTCTTCGTTTTTCATCGAAGAATACAGATATTTTTGATAATAAAAAAAAGGCAAACACTATTGTATTATTTATAATATAATGAGTTCTTATAATTATTATTATATTATATTAACTAATTTATATAATATAATGAGTTCTTATAATTATTATTATATTATATTAACTAATTGAACTTAGTGGGTGGGGGCTTCTAGCCTGTAGTGACATAGTAGTGACATAATAGTCCTCTTTATATCTTATTATTATTTATTTAAATATTCCAGGAAACATAACATAAATGTTCTAGATATCCAACCCCTATTTATTAATCAGAAACCAAAATATTCCTACTTCCCTATTGTTCCCACCAAACCTACCAAAAAAATGGTAACTAAAAAAAAATAAGTGGACCTGACCCATTGAATCATGACTATATTGGCTATTCTGATATTTAAATTCGATATATATTAAATTGTAGAAAGCGGGTTTTTTATTTCCTTTTTTAGTTTCTTAGATCACAAAAGACAAGAATTTGTGATCACAAAAGACAAGAATTTGTCGATATTTATGATTTGATTTTCTTGTTAATGGACGCTCTATAGGAATAAATCGCTATTCTTTTCCGATACATATAATATATTCTTTTCCGATACATATAATATATATATATAATATATTGAAAAATCCATTTTTCAATATCTTTCCTTAATTTCAAAATCTGATTCCCATATTGTTTTGTTGTTTTGTTTCAGCAATGCAAATAGAGAACGAACGCGAGAAAGGGGCCTTCAGTTCCAGTTTTTCAGTTCCAGTTTATCATTATTTCATTTAATATTTCATTTAGGGGCAAGGAAAAAAGAAATTTTCC